TGTTGATAAATGCACATTCCTAAAAATTCATTTCGGACAATTGAACCTTCTCAAATTGTTTCTTTTTAAGAACCAAAAAGATTTGTGCCAAAATAATAGATGCCAAGAAGAGCAAGAGACCTTGGACACGTAATGGATCTTGAAGCACTATTTCTGCATCCCCCTGACCAAATCCACCCACATTAGGATTACTCGTTAATGGTTGATCAAGTTTGATAGATTCACCCTCTGAAACAAGAAGTTCTGGTCCTGGCGGTATAATATCAATCACTTCACGTCCATCTGATGCATCTACTATCGTTATTTCATATCCACCTTTTTCTTTTCGTATTATTTTGTTTACTACACCTGTTGCTGTAGCATTAGAAACATTATTATTACTCTTGCTTCCGTCGGGATAAATCTGACCCCTTCCCCTGTTCCCGCCTACGTATAGAGGATATTTTAAGAAGTAAACATCTCTCTTAGTAGCAGGATCCGGAGAAAGAATAGGAAAGGTAATTTCACTATATTTTTTCCCAGGAACGGGGCCTATGACAAGAATATTTTTTTTTGTGGGACGATAGCTTTGAAAAGACAAATTACCTATCTTTTCTTTAATCTGGGGCGAAAGACGATGAGGAGGGGCCAATTCAAAACCCTCTGGTAAAATAAGAACAGCTCCTACATTCAAAGCCCCCTTTTTACCATTAGCAAGAACTTGTTTCACTTGCATATCATAAGGAATTCGAACAACTGCTTCAAATACAGTATCGGGAAGTACCGCTTGTGGAACCTCAATATCTACGGGCTTATTAGCTAAATGGCAATTAGCACATACAATCCGGCCGGTAGCTTCTCGAGGATTTTCATAACCTTGTTGGGCAAAAATGGGATATGCATTTGAAATGGGTGCTCGAGTTATTATATAGATCATGAGCAATACGGAAATAGATCGAGTAATCTCTTTCTTTATCCAAGAAAAAGCATTTCTAGTTTGCATGGTACAATCCTTGATCCTGAAAATTTCTACAATAAGATTAGGTAGGTTACTCAGTTCCCTATCCATGATTCTGCTATTTTTAGAATTGGATCAGTGGGTCGTTTTTTCAGTCATTCCTGGAATGGAATTGAATCATAAATCAATACAAGCGACGGAGATACACGATTTAAATAACGGAAAATCCAGTATTTAAAAATTGTATCTAAAATGGCGGGCAAAATAGAAACAAGAAAAGATATAATATGATCATTCGGAATAAATCCAAAATCTTTATACACAGACCCAATCATTAGTTCCCAACCACCAGTCGAATGGTATCCTACACAGAACTCAATTAAGAAAAGAATAGAAAAAGCTTTGATTGTGTCACTTAAATTATATAGAAATTCTTGAACCCAAGAGTTAAGAATAATGAGTTCTTGATTACCCCTAATAGAATAAACACTTAGAATAAGGAAACATATTATATTTGTACAGAAATGCAAAATCGTATGGATATGATCTTGGTTGTTCGTCTGGATCAATTGGATGGTCTCTTTGTAGATTTCGATACGAAGGTTTTGTAAACGTGTTTCCGGATATTCCTTTAGCATTTCATCCAAGAGGAACAGTTCCTCGAACTCTAGGAATTTCTTTAAAATACTTTTTTCTTGAATAGTATTCAAGAAAATTTCGGATTCTTTCGTATTGTACCAATTACTAATCCAAGATTCCAGACTTTTCTTAAATGTAAAAGAGATGCACCAGGGCAAAAAGACTATAGATGTAAGACATAGAAGGGGAATGAATACTTTCTTTTTTGCCATTTTTCGTCCTCAGTTTCATCTTATTTTTCAAAAGACTGTATATATAATAATAATCCATAAGTTCTATTACAAGTAAATACAAGTAATAGAGCAGCTTAGCTTATAATATATCAATTTTTAATTTTTTCATATATTTAGTTGATTTTTTTTGTGGAAAATAAAAGTCTTTTCTCAACATGAAGAAATAAAGAAGCCATTGCAACTGCCGGAAATAGTAGGCCTACTAAAGGAACAAAAAGGGATGGTAAGTTTATCATAAAATGGGATACCTCAATTTCATATTTTATTTATACCTATTATTTTTTATTCTTATCTTATTACTCTTGTGTGTTCTAATTTTATTTTTGTATCATAGCCATAGCCTCTTATCTACTCGGATTGGATCTCGTCATCAAATTTGAAAAATATAAATAAAATGTCTGCATTAGTTTTCATTTTCAGTCCAATTTTAAGTCAAAGGAACGAAACCATGGAACTGAAATAACTCAGTTAAAAACTCCTTTAAAAGATGACGTGGTACGACTGCATCCAATAAGCCCTTGTCGAATAAAAGGTCAGCCGATTGGGAACCTTCAGGCACTTCCTTATTCAACAATTGTTCAATTACTCTTTTACCCGCAAATGCAATGGTTGCATTAGGTTCGGCAATAATGATATCCCCCAACATCCCAAAACTAGCTGTTACCCCACCAGCAGTCGGAGATGTAAGTATCGCTACATAGAATAACTTTTTATTGATTTGATAATTATATAAAGCAGAAGAAATTTTAGCCATTTGCATTAAGCTCAAACTTCCTTCTTGGATACGCGCTCCTCCGGACGCACATACTATAATAAGAGGTAAAAGTAGATTGGTAGCATATTCGATCAACCGAGTGATTTTCTCACCCACTACGCATCCCATACTACCCGCTATAAACTCAGAATCCATAACAGCTAGTGCTAAAGGAATACCATTTAGTTGACCTGTGCCTGTTTGAACCGCCTCCGGTAATCCTGTGATTTCTTGATAAGAATCAAGACGATCCATATAAGATGCGTCTTTTTCCTCTTCCGAATACACACGATTTTTCGCAGTTTGCAAAGACAAGTCAAGTTGATTCATAATATCTTCGAACAACCGATTGATTTCCTTACGTTGATCTGTGCCTGTTTGAACCGTCTCCGGTAATCCTTTCTTTTTTTGATAAGAATCAAGACGCTCGATATATCGATCAAGACGATCCATATAAGATAGTTTTTTTTTCTCTTTTTTCTCTTCCGAATCCACACGATCTTTCGAAGATTCGTCTTCCGAACTCAATTCTTTAATCGAATCAAATTGAATGGGATCCAGAGAAACCATGTCTTCATCCATAGGATTCCAAGTATCTCGATCAATCGAAAGGTCGATTCTATCTGAACTGCTCATTTTCAAATGCTCGCCACAGTGTTCGCAAATATTCATTTTGGGTCGGAAAAATTGCTGAAAATTGAGTCCATAGCAAGTTTTGCATTGAACCCATAAACGAGCTAATTTTTCCATACAATTGGGATCGCTATAATCTATTGTAACAAAAGTACTCTTCTCTCTATTTCTACGATATATCTCACTATATCTCTCCCATATATGCTTTATATTAGTCTCATATATATCATCTCGATCGTATATACCATATATATCATTTGTATCATTTGTATCTGATATATCATTTGTATCATTTATATCTAATATATCAAATGGATCATATATCGCATTTGTATCATTTGTATCATTAGTATCATAAGCATAATATATGTCATATATATTGCTATTACTATTAGTATTAGTATTCCTAATTGAAAAAAATTTATCAGATAGTAAATTATCTATGTTGCTCACATCTGCTAAATAATCAGCATGACTATAACTAGAATTTTCACTATTGTTCTTCCAGCTATCAATGTTATTATCCATATGAGTTCAACTAGATGGGTCTTGATTTACACCGTAAATTTCAATAGGACCAAAACGATCCATTGATTGATTTACTTAAACCACACCTGTATTCTAAACCCCTATTAAAGATCATTGAATTGAACCACTTTCTTTGCATCGATCTTTCTTTTTTTCCTCCATTTACATGAAAATATTAAAAATGAATGAAAAGATCCCCTCCCCTAGAAACGTATAAGAAGCCTTTTTATGCCTTCAGGAAGAAAACCGGTGATATCATCAATCGCTTTGCCCTGGGACGGAAGGATTCGAACCTCCGAATCACGGGATCAAAACCCGCCGCCTTACCGCTTGGCCACGCCCCATTTTCTATTCTATATATTATCTATTGTAATATAAATAGAAAATAAAATAAACCTTTATTTTTTGTATTATACTTTTATATTTCATTGTGAATATAAAAGTATAATACAAAAAAAGTGGATAATAATAAATTATATATATATAATAAATCNNATCATATATATAATAATATATATAATAAGAAGATAATAAAAAAAATAAAAATACAATTCATTTTCTTAAAGAACAACATTTTTGTTATGCTTAATATCTTTAGCTTGGTCTGTATTTGTATTAACTCTGCCCTTTATTCAAGTAGTTTTTTCTTGGGGAAATTACCTGAAGCTTATGCTTTTTTGAATCCAATTGTAGATTTTATGCCAGTAATACCCTTACTCTTTTTTCTCTTAGCTTTTGTTTGGCAAGCTGCTGTAAGTTTTCGATAAGATATTTAATTTGAATAATGTCCTAAAAAAAGTCAGAATTTATTAGAAAACTCAAATTTGAAGATTTTTAAAGATCAGATAAGTCTTACAGTGTGAATCCGTGATTACAAATCTTGCAATTTTTGGATAGACAATAAAAATATGGATCATCTCATCATTTCCTTTTTTTCCATTAAAAAATAAAAATTCTATTATTCGATTTGAGTCTACCACCAATACGTGGATCTTGATTGTCGATATGAAATACTATTTTTGGTAATGGTAAAAAAGGCTCAACTCTTACTACAAACCAATTTCTTAAGTTTTTTTGAAATAACTTCATTTCTTATAAACTGAGTCTCAAAGGAAACATAATATGAAATAGAAGAGAATCTATTCTCTTTCTCTGTCGTTTTTTTTAATTATCTTGGAGATTTTGTAATGCTTACTCTAAAACTATTTGTTTACACGATAGTGATATTCTTTGTTTCTCTTTTCATCTTCGGATTCCTATCTAATGATCCGGGACGTAATCCTGGACGTGAAGAATAAGAAAATCTTTTTTCTTTTCCTTACTTGTCCTGGATTTTGAAATATTTTTCGTTTTTCTATCTATTTTTCAAAAAGAACTAGTTCAAAATGAAAGAAACAGGGAATAATAAAAAAAAAAAAGAAATTCCATAAGTTCAAAAGAAAAAAATGCCAAATCATCAATAAACGGAAAGAGAGGGATTCGAACCCTCGGTACAAAAATGCGTACAACGGATTAGCAATCCGACGCTTTAGTCCACTCAGCCATCTCTCCTCAATTCAAAAAATGGAATGATTATGCTTATGATACCTCGCATAAACAAAAAGAACAAAAAGTAGGGCTCGAAAAAAGCCTTCTATATATCTTATTTGATATTGATCTTCATTTGATATATCTTATCTATCTTTTTTTTTTTTCTATTTGATTATAATTTTATTTCATTACTATTCATAATTCTATATTAACTCATAAATATAGATTCAAATATATATTCATTCTATATATACTAAATAGATAATCTAAATCTATAATTTTTGATTTTCTTTTTTAGTTTGTTTTTTTATCCAACCAGAGTCCAGCTAGGTACTGGCACAGCTCTTTTTTACCATGAATCCTGGATAACAATGATTTATTTTTCTGTATCAGATTTGAAACTTGTAATTAATTCAAACATTTAAATATGATCAAACAAAAATAAAAATCACTTTGTGATCGTATATCCTACGAATGAATCAGGTAACGTATCTAAAAAAAGAAATAGAACTATGGATTCTTGCTTGCATAATGTATTTTTGTGTTATGAATTTAGTTTAGTAATTTTGTCGAGATCTATCTGTCAAAATACCTTCAACAAAATCCAAAAATGAGATTTGCCCCCTTTTCTAAATTTCATTAGGGGGCCCTTTACGAAACATGGAAACACTCTATTTCTCATAAAATTATGCACCTATTTCATAATTATGACTGATTCCCTTGTTGGACAAAAGATCCTTTTATATACAATAATGGTATTGTAGCGGGTATAGTTTAGTGGTAAAAGTGCGATTCGTTCTATTGATCCTGAATAGTTAAGGGGTCCCTTGCGTGATTCATATCACGATCAAAAACTGTATTTCTTACTTAAAGGGATTTAATCCTTTATACCTCTCAACGAGCAATTCGAGGAATAATATACATTATCGTAATTTGTATACAATTTAGAATTGATTCTAAAATTATGAAACATAAGTTTTTGCAATTGGATCAAGAATCCCTATTTTTGAATATAAGTAAAGGATCCAGGGAGAAAGATATCTAAAATTTGTTTCCAATCGTAACTAAATCTTCCCATTTTTTTATTTGTTTTGTATAGGAGAGAGTGAAGCAAAATAGCTATTAAACGATTTTTTTAGTTTACTAGAAACATCAACATATTTTTTTAGCTCGACGGAAATTTTATTCTTTTCCTAAAGATTCTATCAAATAGAAATAGAGAACGAAGTAACTAGAAAAAAAGAGATTGTTCAAATCCTCGTTTTCTATAGGGATCATCTAAAAAGCAACATTAATTGTATTCATACCGAAAGGCTGACATAGATGTTATGGATGATTTTTTTTAATGTATTCCATCTATCTCTTAAATTATTCTGTAAAGGAGCTGAATGAAACAAAAGTTTCACGTTCGGTTTTGAATTAGAGACGTTCATTCATAAACGTCGACTATAACCCTTAGCCTTCCAAGCTAATGATGCGGGTTCGATTCCCGCTACCCGCTTATATTCGATTTCTCTATATATATTCTATTTTTTAGTAAATTTCTTTATTTAGTTATGAATATTCAATTTGAATTATTTAGTCTTATTCTATTTAGAATAATTATTATTTCGATATTCGGATAGATAGAGTATTTTATAGAATTCTTTTTTTTCTTTCCCTTGAAATTTTCGTGAAAAGGGAAAGAAAAAAAGAAAAGCGTCCATTGTCTAATGGATAGGACAGAGGTCTTCTAAACCTTTGGTATAGGTTCAAATCCTATTGGACGCAAATTTATTACATATTGAATTTATTGCATATATATTACTTGAATTCGTATATTTCTAAAACTATATTGTAAATTTCTTATCTTGATTATTCTTTTTTAAATTTTAAATATTGAAACAGACTAATTATCTAAATTCTAAAGGTATGAAATTTGGAATCAATTTTTTTTCTACTTGTTCCTGAAGTCAAAAGAGTTCCATCTGTTCCTGAATAGCTTCCTTCAAAATGGCTTCTGCTTCCCCAGTGAATGTCTTGGTAGAAGATATGATTTCGTTGAATTTAGGTTTCTTCGTTTTTACATAAGCCCGTAACTCAACGATAAATTTCCTTACCTGTGGAATTTCTACTGAATCAAGATAACTATTCGTTCCAGTATAAATAGTTATTATCTGTTCTTCCACAGTAAGAGGAGCTGATTGGGATTGTTTAAGCAACTCGCGCAATCGTTGACCTCTTGCCAATTGATTTTGCGTAGCTTT